CACAGATCGTCTGATCTATACTAATTTCAGCGAGGACCACTCAATCAAAATTTCTTCCTTTGAAGAAAGGAGTACTAAGGTCCTTTATGACTTGGTGTCAAAGATCGTATCTCTTGTACGAAATGAAAAACAATCCTTAACTATTTACTTTCACAATTTCTCTAGGTTTGATGGTATTCTATTACTTAAGCATCTAGCATGTCATCATCAGAATTACAAACTAAAACCTCTGATTAGGAACCATCGTCTTTACGAGATAGTAGTATATTCTGATACAAAGAATCTATTCCGCTTACGAGACTCCTTGAATCTTCTCCCCGGCAAACTTAGCTCACTAGCTAAGAATCTTTGCCCTGAACTAGGCCTGAAAGGTGAAATCCCTTATGATATTATTAATTTTGATTATCTGACTACTGATAAGGATTATCTTTTCAATGAGAAAAAGGAGAAAATAGATATAAATTGTAAGGAGAAGAGACATAGGGAATTGTTATTGTATATGAAGCAGGACATCCTTCTGCTTGGTGGTGTAATGCAAAAAGCTCAAGAGATCTATTGGAATCTCTATAAGGTGGACATAGAAAGTAAAATTACCCTTTCTTCTCTAGCTCTTTGTATCTTTCGTATGAGAAATTCTACGATGATGTAAATTGGCCTATCCATATCCCAAATAGGAATGAGGATGAATTTATCAGGAGTGGTTACTACGGTGGTCATACAGATACATACATTCCATATGGGGAGAACCTGTACTACTACGATGTGAACTCTCTCTATCCCTTTGTAATGAAGGAATTTCCAATGCCTGGCGGAAAACCTGTCTGGCATAGTAATCTGGTGGGTAAGGAGTTAGATGATAGCGTCTTTGGCTTTATTAAAGCATATGTGGAATGTCCGAAGACTCTGAAGAGGCCTTTTCTACCCTATCGAGACAAGAATAACACTATAATCTTTCCAACCGGTAAATTTATTGGAGTGTATTATAGTGAGGAGTTAAAGTTTGCTAGAAGACTAGGCTACAAAGTTCTCCCAATCAATGGATATCTCTTTGAGAAGATGGAAAGCCCTTTCAAGAGCTTTGTTAGCACTCTCTTTGAGAGCAGGGTTTCTGCTAGGAAAGAGGGTAATGAGTCCTTGTCCTATGTGTACAAGACCCTTATGAATTCTCTATACGGTAGATTCGGTATTAACCCAAAAAGCTCACTAACCGAGATCTGCGATGAGAATCGATACAAACATTTGTTCAGGAATAATGAGATCATATACATTGATATGCTTTGCAATAACATCTACATCGTTACCTATTTTAGCAATACCGAAAATACCCAAATGGATTTGTGGAACCCACCGAAGAATTCCGCTGTTCAACTAGCTGCGGCTATCACTGCATCAGCTCGGATCCATATGTACCCCTTTATATCCAAAGATGACTGCTACTACACGGACACTGACTCAGTTGTGCTTGGTCATCCACTACCAAAAGATGTGATTTCTTCTTCTGTCTTAGGAATGTTTAAGCTAGAGGACAGAATAATGAAAGGATATTTTTTAGCCCCTAAATCCTATAAGTACATACCAATTGAAGGAGGTAAAGTAGTTCTCAAGTACAAGGGACCTGCAAAAGACCAGGTATATCCTGAATGGTTTGAGTCACAGTACGCTGACCCATCTCGTACAGAAAAGGTACTGGTTACATCAAACTTCAAGGTTGATTGGCACACTCTTGAGATCAGAAAGAATAATACATTTGTGAAGATAGGAATTAACCAGGAGAACAAAAGGATTCCTGTATATCAGGATACAATATGGGTAGATACAGAACCAATCGAGGTCATAGACTTATCAAGCCTAAATAACGTTAGCAGAAAAATAATGGAATCACTATGGAACGAAACCAATCAACTACAGAATGAGAATATGATTCTCAAAGAACAATTAGTAGAACAAAGAATGAAAGCATACAACAGAGAGGTTAATGTAGAGAATATTACGAGATTATCTAAAGAAGATGAAGGAACTGAACCACCTATAGAGCAGAAACCTAAAAAGACAGATGATCTGAATAACATCCATCCTTATAACTACAAACCTTTACCAGAACCACCTCCTGATTGACTGACGGGACAGATAGGATTTCATCTAGGGATAGACAGAAGCAACTGACATAGTGACCGAGGAGTCAATAAGACACTTTACTGTAAAGGACGTATTTATTGTTCAGCTTCCTCTGAAAACATATCCTGAAAGTTCTAGAATCATCTTTGGACCTTAATCAAGAAAATGGGATAATCAAGAACAGCAACAGAGACTCCGGTACCGTAGAAAGATACCTATCGGTCAAAAGAGGATAGATGCTATTCTCTTTCCATTATAAGGAGTCTACCATCTTCGGTAAGACTAATTAGACCTCCTTGAAGACTAGGGATAGGATTATCTCCCGGTCCAATAGAGACTATTTTTCCTTTCAAATTGAGACTATCAAAACAAAAAGTGAAAAAAGTAATAATTCACACAAAGACTCTTTCTGGGAAGTGGTTACTAGAACTTCATGAGCATACCTAGTATACGAGAAGGCTGGAAATACCTGATGAAATTGATTATCCAATTCTATTAAAGCAAAATTGAGAAGTATATCTGTTAGAAATCCAAAGGGTGGAATAATATCATCCATTATATAGAAATAATCCTCCCCCTCATGAATAATCTTATTATATAGATATTCTTTCAATAATTGATTTATATAAGTATTTGATACTATTGGTTCAAGCTTAGTCAAAAGATTTTCTTTATTGATTCTTCTAAGTGAGTTCATCATATCTAACTTATAAACCCTTGAGATAGGCACTTCTATCGAAGAACAAATATGTACATAATAATCTTTTAGTCTTAATTTGAAGCCAAAGGAAGACGAATTAAGAAGATTCAATTTTATAATTCTAGTATTTAACATTCCGCCAAGCGCCATAAGAACAAGTCTATCTTCGGGAATTGGAGATAAAATACCGTAGTAGATAATGGAATCATCTAGCAGCATATGCATAAGATAATAATAACAGTTGTTTTTTTCATTTATATGAGCTATTTGCTTAAAGAATTTAAGTTTAAATGGGGAAAGAGTATATTTTCCTGTCCTTATTTGATGTTGAATCTCCCTCATTCTTGAGACTGTCAACTCTGAAAAGATATCAGTTAGACCATTGTAATATTTTTCAATAGATAATGCAAGCTCTTCTAACGAACACTGTGGATTAATACAACTGTAAGATCTTGTAATTATGCCATATTTCATATTCATAATCATGTTTCGATTGGAGAAATACCTACTGAAATTAAGACTACTATTACCAAACCTAAGGTTATACCCAAAAGCAGATTAGAGTTATTATTAGATATAGCTATTTTGATATCCTGAAATGGTTTCTCTGAAGTATAGGCTGTTGACAGTGCTGATATAGTATTTTCTTGGTTTTCCATCAATGTCATCTTTGAAAATCCTGGGTGAACATAAGAATCCGGATTGTAAAAGAATTGTTCATAATTCTCTATTGGTGAGAACAAGGATATTACAGAATCATCTAATAAAGGAGGAATGTTACCATCTCCGGGAACAAAACCATACCATACTGTACAACCTACGCCAATTTGTGCCAATACCAAGAAACGACCATAAAATCCTGAATTATAAGTTATAGCTTCAAGCAAAACACGATTCATGAGCAAAGAGCCTTTTGCATGTATTGATGAGAAACCCTCAAACTTGAGGGTACCACGATTGGTAAGACTATCTTTTGCTAACGTTAGACCTAGCTGATCTCTTAACCCTTTTAATCCATCTAAGGTCTCAGGTAATCTCAGATTTTTTAATAGAAAATCACTTTGACCGGGCATAAATCGAAAGCCTAATGATAAAATATAACTAGTTGAATTAGAAGTTAGATCCGTTACTGTCTTGGGGATATCAATAAATGGTAATTTTGTAAGATCCATAACTTGACGCGTAAACTGCGAATGCTTCATTGATTTAAATCTTTCCATAATTCTGCTAGTCGATGAATACATTATATTAGGTTTAGAAACTAATGAGATATTACTAGATGGATTACTACTACTAGATGGTTTACTACTACTAGGACTATGAATATTAGAACTCTGATCATTCAGACTGAGATTTTTCATTTTATGAACGATATCGAAAACTTCCAAATTATCAACAGCTGCTACTGCTTTAAAGAAAAGATTACGGTGAAACATTGTGTTTATTTTGAAATAATCGTTAGAGTGAAATATTTAGGGATTTTGACATCTACAGTAATCCTGAAGGTAGGAATAATCCTATTCATCTTTTCTACTTTCGATGCTGTCTGACCCTGGTATAGTTCTGTCCATTATCCTTTCAGTTTTTTCCAGTATAACCTTCCTGTAATGGGCGTACTTCCCCTTACTTTAAGTTAGCTGGATCACCTTATAGGAATGGCCCCCTATATACAACACAACAACTATGAGAGGTCACTGGCAAGGCTATGCGCACAGTAACATACAGCTGAAGAACGGCTTCTGAATATTTCAGATGGGATTTCTTTTTTGCCACTACCCTGTATATAGAGTTATACCCTGTAAAAGTGTTTACAGTCTAAGACATTCTATCTCCTCTATAGAGACACTGATATGTTGGGGTAGTTCCCCTTTGTTTGTGCGAATGAGTAGGTTTTTCCATGTCATCTACCATTCTTTCTGCAGCAATGATCGCAGAAGCCAAATCCGGTACATTTTGCCAACGAAGTTCTTGTCTAGCCCAAGGCTGAAGACCGTTCGGGAAGAAAGCCTTCCTTCCCTTCTTTAAGTTAAGGCTTTAAGGCTGCAAACACTGAACTCTCTTTTCCCTCTTCAGGCACTACAGAGTCTCCGCCTCAACGGATCTCCGACAACTCAACCTCGACTCCAGAATGGTGGCTTAAGGAAGCAAGGAGGCTCGCGGAACACAGTAACATAATGCGACAGATAGCTAGACATACAACAGGAAAACTAAACTAAGAAGATGGATAGACGGTTGTGAGAAGAGATCACTACTCTACTGATGCTGCTATACAGACCACAAGAACAACAGCTACTGCGCTACGCTCATTCCTAATCGATTTGTACCATACCAACATGCAAGGAGGATGTATAGCTGATTGACTTAGAATACCAAAAAAAGTTGGGGCTTCAAAGCTTTTAGTGGAGGAGGAGCACCCGTAGTCCTCTTGATATATACGCATCGCATGGGGCTCCCTCAAAAGGAACTACCTACCCCCGAAAGAATACATGACGAAGTCAACTACCCCTCACTACAACATAGTTTCTACGACATTACATGGTAGTTGGTACTCCCGGAACGGTCCGGGCCTTCCTCTATTCGCTTTGCTCATAGCGGACCGGTATTGAACAAGTGAAAAACAAGGTTCGCCTCTTAGCAATACAGCGCAGCGCCTACTTGCTAACAGCTTTCGGGCCTACTGTCCTACGTATGCTTCCCTCTCCCGCTCTTCAAGCCTAAAAGCGCTCTCGGAATTAAGCACCTTTCCAATGCCTAATGCAGCTCTAGCTGATGCGATAGTTGCTGCTCCTTAATGCACTACCCTGACTTGGCACTTGACTTAACCTGCCTTCGAGACAGAGTGATGGTGCCTCCCCCTCATGAGCAGCCAGCCCTTACCTGCCTTGAACTACAGGAGCGGTCTTGCATACACACATATGTAAATCAGGCCTTTTATCGAGAGTTCTTCTAGGCCTTAGTCAAAGAATTTACTAAATACTAGAGTGCTGCTACAGGGAATGCTACCTTGACTCTGCTACTTCTAACGCTCGAACTGTCCGAGCTCCTGCAAGAGGATTAGCTCAAGGAAAAGCACTTGAAGTAACGGATGAGCGCCCTAGCGCATAAGGACTAGACTTTGATAAAGTGGAATTCAAGTCGATATTGAAATCCTACACCCTCAAAGAAAGCCTTTTTCGATAGTTGTTAGAGGTGAACTAGTTCCTATCTGATCTTTTTCAGAGGCCTGTAGCAACAAGAAAAGGAGGCATAGAGAGAAGGCTCTCGAGAGGCTAACAGAAGAGCCTGGTGAGCTACCAACTAGCATAGAGCAGAGCTAGTATCCATATTTTAATCTTTAACTAGAGGAAGGAAATCGATTAAAGCCAGATTACCGCCTATGGTACACTAAGAATTTCATACTACATGAGGGATACTCTAAAATAGTAAAGAAAGTCCCACTCATTCCTGAAAGAAAGTAAGAAAGATCACGAGCTTCTGTAGGCTTAAAAAAGAACGAGAGTTGTGACAGGTGATGAACATCAATGAGATGACTTGAACTGGCCTTCTGTTGAAAGTCAAATTGCCATAGATCGCGATTCTTCGTCTGATCTTCTTGTGTATTCATCATTGCATCCTTTTTCTTTTGTTTCGGCCGAGACTTTTCGACTCTTGATGTGAAGATGCAAGACTTTATGAGTAAATCAGCGAGAATTAGGTATGTGCGCTACGCTGACGATATAGCTTTTGCTATGTTGGAAGGAGCCAACTCAGAAATGGTAAGCCAAGGGTTCAAGCAATTCTTTAATGAGGCTTTGACGGAGCTCAAACTGGAAGCAACTAGTTTGGAGCTCGTTCGAGGAATAAGCAAGCCATGCTCTACCTTAGTTCTCGGAGTCCTAATATCAATTCGTCCGGACAGAAACTTGGAGTTAAGGGCACCCGGTTCAAAAAAAAATGTTTCAATCAATCGACAACGACATAAGGAAGATACAAGGCAAAGGCGTAAAACAAAATGTGAGCGCTCCTTCCCCTCGTATTCCAGTATCTCGCTTTCTTTTCGTGTTGTTGCAATGCTAACGAGGTACTAGCTTTTCTACAGAATTCGTACATGAAAAAGTACAAGTTGTATCTTCAACTACATAAGAAGATAAAGCCCAAGGGGAAAGGCGAAACCGAAAACCTCCTCAACTTTGGAAGTCTCAATACGCGCTAAAAGCATTTCCAACTAAAATTGCGTAAGATAAGAAAGGAATTCATTGACTTCGAACAACAAAAAGGGGGTCAATGAGCACTAACTCTGACTTTTTTGTTTTGAAAGGAATGCTGCTGTAAAAAACGGAGGCGGAATTACAGTGAAGAAAAAGTCTCATGCAGGATAGCTGCCGCTAACAAAATTCACACAATTTTCGTATAGAAACAACAGCAGCAGTACGGCTTTTAGAAGGCTCTCTCCTCTCTTCTATTACTTGTTTGAGTTCCCCTCTCTCCCATCCTCTTTTCAAGTCCCACTCTTTTCCCGGTTAACAACGGCAGACCCTCTACAATAGAGCCCCCAGGGTAAAAGAACATTTTCGTAAAGAGAAGCTCCGAAAACTGGCAACCTATGCCCTCATTCCATTCTTTTTTATTGTAGTTTTCTTCTGGGCTTCATCCCGTCCGTTCCATTACATCTAGTGCGTGTCATACTTCTTTTTTGGGTATAAGCCGTTAAAAAAAAAAAGGCTCTTCAACAACTCTCATCTTTGGATGTAGGTTGTTTAGGGGATCTGGCGTGGGTGGATAGTAGGTTGGATTCTTTCCATTTTCATCGAAACCGAAGCCATGCCACTTTTCAATATGATGAACCCCGACCCTATTCAAACTCGAGAATTTGGGTGACCGGTACCTCTTGACCCATATCAACAACAAACGCAGGCATCCCCTTCTCCTTCAGAGGTTGTTCAAGAATACCCACAGGACCTTCTCTGGGATGAACTCGAAAAACAAGAAAGAAACAAAAGGGAGGAGGAGGAGCGCGATCTCATGACCTCGAGACAGTTTCGCGCCACAGAGCGGACCCTGGAGGAGTTCGACCACAGGGTCAAAATGAGAAAAGAGAGACCAACTCGTGAGGACTAGAAAGATTCCGGTGCACGAGCCAGAGGACGTGAGCCGCGCAATAGATATACTTTTTTTGGTGGAACGGGTGGGGATCTTAAATTCCTCGCTCGTAAACTGGCCTCCATTGAAAATGAGAACTCCCGGTTCTGGATGGAATTGGAAAACCAGTTCCAACAACTATTTCCACCCGACGGAGGGTTCATGTAGGTGGAGGCCAGACCGCTTGGTTCGAGGACCCGTTGGTCAAAGGAAAGGGGAGGTCCTGATGCCGGGACGGAGCCGTATGACAGGAGAGTGTATACTCTTGAACTCCGGGAGCGAGACCCTAAAAAAAGTTAAAGAAGCTATGAATGAAGAGTGGTAAACTCTGAAAAGAAAGATGGAAAGAGGGGAGTTGGCTGATAAAGATGGACAGTCACGATTGCGTAATATCAATTTATCGGCCTCGTCATCGAAAGCGGCTTCCAATTGCTCGGAAATTCTAAGCTATATGGGGGGCTTGGATGGTGAGCAAAAACAATTGATCAAGAAGTTGGTCAACTTTCGCATGAAAGAAGGTAAAAGAACGAGAGTTCGTGCTATTGTTTATCAAACTTTTCATCGCCCAGCTCAAACTGAACGCGATGTAATCAAACTTATGGTTGACGCCGTAGAGAATATAAAGCCCATATGCGAAGTAGAAAAAGTAGGAGTAGCAGGTACTATTTATGATGTCCCTGGGATTGTAGCCAGGGATCGTCAACAAACCTTAGCTATTCGTTGGATCCTTGAAGCAGCTTTCAAACGACGTATAAGCTACAGGATAAGCTTAGAGAAATGTTCATTTGCTGAGATACTGGATGCTTACCGAAAGAGGGGAATTGCACGTAAGAAAAGGGAGAATCTTCATAGACTGGCTTCCACCAATCGAAGTTTCGCGCATTTCAGATGGTGGTAAAGTGAGACCACATAAGGAGCTCTTCCTCATTCAGTCAGATTATTCAGTAAGATATGGTATGGTTTGACCCTTTTTCTTTTTCTTTTCATCTTCATATAGAAAGCCAGCCTTCCTCATACTCCTCCCTTCATTCATTGAGTTGGAGGAATCCATAGGAGGCCCGCCCGTTATGCATTGCATGAAAGAACCTTTCTTTGTATGACTTCTCTTTTGCCTCAGGTCGAATGAATACGAAAGGGAGATCAATCAAAAAATAGGCCATGAATGAAGAAGTAGTGGGCCTTTCACCCTCTTTCTAGTGACTCGGGGAGCTGATCTGATAAATGCACTTCAAAGGGAGGGAAGCTAGGTTTCCCATGTTGGTATGGCCGGGCATAAAAGATTGTTAAGTTAGGTCAAAAAGAAGAGGTAGAGAGAGAGAACAGAACGGAACCGATAGCCCCGAATTATGTCGGAAAAGGCAAGAGAAAGAAAAGTAAGGACTCTCTCCGCATACCTCTCATTTGGGCAAAAAAAAAGGCTGTGAAGGTTTGCACCTTTCCTCACTTGAGTAGAAAGCTTTGAAGAAAGGAGGATATCCTGAGCCAAGCACAAGCAGTAAGTAGGTCTCAAAGAGTCATGAAGTTGGATCAAGAAAGAAGGCCGAAAGCCAGGCAGTAAAGCTCACGTTGTCGACACCTCTTGTCCGTCGTGAGTGATTTCTCGTATGTGTAAAGACGGGTAGACCGTCTCATCTCTTTCCTCAAAGTGGTGGATCGAACTTCGATCATGTCACGAGAGTGGATTCAGTTGGTTTCATCGGTCATTCTGCGAACCTGACAGCTATCACTTACTAGTCAATGAAAGTGGGGTCAGTTTCAGTCTTCTTCGGAGCTTTCAAGTCAAAGAGTGTCATGTACTTGCTTATGGAATTATTGCTTCAAAGAATCATCCTCAAGAATTACAACATTGGCTTCTTGCTTATCAAAGGCTCCGGCCTTTATCAAACCAAAAGAACAATCTAATGATTGACAGCTTGCATCAGTGTTTAAGCTTGTTCCCTGGAGTTTGATCCCCAAGAAAGAGGGAAATGGCTGTGATTCAATATGAAAAGGCCAGCACTCACTCTTCAGAAAATATCGAGATGCATGTAATAATCAAGGTTTTTATTCCAGAGTCAGATTGGGGAGACAACTCCTTCAAGGCTTTGACTTACATTCCGAGGAAGACTTTCCCAGCAACAGAAGAAAAGATTGCGAGGTACTTCTACCGCATCAAAAAGGTACCTTCGAGCTCAGCTTTGTCATCTAGCTCGGGCTGTTCAAAAAGAAAAAGAGGTTCCAACTAAGAAGAACCGAACCTGAAGGGGAGCCACATAAAAAGAGATTATAAACAAAATGTGAGCTGCAGTCGAACTCGTTGCAAGAAAAGGTAGTTGAATGTGTTAGGCGAAGAGAATATAGCACGTAGAAGCAACTAGAGTCGGCAGTTCGACGGCTTAATGCTTGCCAGAGATAGTTCTATAGCCCTTAGGATAAAGACATGAGCATAGGATTTCAGAGGAGCCCAAAGGCGGAGGTTTCACGATCCGATCTCTCACTTGAAGAAAGATAGCCTAGCTCTAGAAAAAGGATGCAATGATGAGAAAGTTCTTTTTTCATTGTAACGCTAAGGTGGACAAGACCTTACAACTAGAAAAAGGGGCAAAATCACAAGTTATCTTTAGAAAATTGGGATCTCCTTGATGATCCTCCTTTCATCACAGAGGGGCAGAAGATGAGTTGGGAGTTTCATCGAGATTACTATCACTCGTCCTAACCTCTCATATGTTGTGGGGATTGGTTGTCAATGTATGTTATGCTATCTCCGCAGAAGTTAAATTTGGATGAACTAAAAAAGATCCTCAGGTATATAAAGAAAGACCCACCCTAAAAAAAAGGCATTCTTTTATCGGTAAGCAAAAGGATCCTTGCTTCGGGCAACTTAGGGCCTATTCAGATGCAGCCCCTACCTCTTAAAGCTGAAGGAAGGTATTAATGCTGGCTTTCTCTCTGATAGAAAATCAACCATAGGCAAATTGATTCCCTGGAAAAGCAAAAAGAAAGGGGACTTCTTCTTCCCAGCCAGAAGCAAGCATAGCTTAGGCATAGGATTCCACATCCGTATCAGAAGTGCAAAAAAAAATTATTCGCACACCCCCCTGAATTAAAAAAAAAGAAGATGAGGCTTTTGCTATGCCACCAGAATTGTGTAGTTAGAGTTATCCCCTTACACTGGGAGTGCTGCTCAAGCGCACAGGTCTGGATCTTGAATCGGATGATGAATTCTCTTCTGGAAAAGGAACTACAACCTATGCCCACTAAAACCCACCGCCCTTATACCGCGCCGTGCATATAGAAAGAAAGAATAGACTCTATTCCCCAAAAAAGGTTATACTAAGTTCAATTCCTTAGCTATTTCGTTTGGTCTTCTTTCCATTCCTCTAGAAGGGTATTGGCATCAAAAAGAGGGCCTAATGCGCCCGGAACTATGGCACCGAAACGGGTCTGCGGGCCGGCAACCCGACCAGCTAAGAGCAACTCCAAGCTTGAGGAAGAATACGATATCACTAAAGCAACCGTCGAAATGAAAGCAAGGCCTAATTGCTTGCTGCACTTCGCGCGCAGGAACGGATCTTAGCCAATGACCGGCTTAGGCTTTCGCGAGAGCACCTGTAGGCGCGCGTAGGTGGGTTCTCCCCTATTTTCGGGCTGCTAAACGTGGGTCTAAGCACGGGAAATGAGCCATGCAAGAGACCGTTAAGCAGAGCCTTGTCGGAACATCGGGTTGCCTAAATTGTCGGATGATGCTATGCGGGGTCGATGCTTGCATACGCACAGAGCTGCTATGCGTCGGATATGTTGGCTTATCGAGTTGGTTGCTTTTTCGGTATGAGGGCTCAGTAAGACTTGGGCATGACAAGAGTGTCAGCCAAGTTCTAAGGCATTACATGCCTTAGCGCAGGAAGAGATGCCTTGCGCTGCGTGGAACCATGTTCCTTTATTCATGCGGCGGAAGCTAGCGACAAAAGATAAGGCCAGCACAGTAGATGTCTTTACGGGACGGACGTGTTTGAGACTTAGTCTAGGATCCTTGTCTCCCAGGTTGGGGCCGGCGCTATGCAGACGGATGGTGAGCCTGAATTTCCTCTCATAGCTGCCTGTGCTATACCCATATCTCGATGGTCTCCAACTTATAGCTCAGTTGAGTTCAGTAGTTGCTCAGACGAAAGTCAGCCTAGAAGGAATCTCATTTCCAATTTTTTGGTATAGTTTATCTCAAGTATGGAATTCTCTCCACTTGCACGCTTACTAGATAGGCTAGCTTTGGTGCTTTTAGTGCTCTACTTGCAAACAAAAAGGGGAGGGACTTTTTCTTGCCTGCTTCTGGCGGTTTATCTCTTCACGAGTCGTCGGCTCTAGTCTAGACTTTCCCACCCAAGGAAGTTCTTGGAAAGCCTTTAGAGCGGGCAGCACAAACCCTTTCTTTTAGTCGGGCAAGGATGAACATTTTATGCTGTAGCAGTTTTTGGCTTTTTTGTTCTTTGGTCATTTCCGGTAACCTGGTCGATCTACTTCACCTTTTCCAGAAGGGAGTTTCGAAGGGCGGTAACCTTAGCCCAGAACTCGATCTACGGCCCCCTCAAGGTTAGGGGCACTCAAAAGCGCCGTTGCCAACGGTGCAATCTATGGTGCCTCCAAGGCATCCCGCCCCCTTCCAAGTGATTCAAATCAAATAAGGCAAGTCAGAATCACCAACCAAATCGGAAACTCAATCCTAAACTTCGGAGTGGAAGATAGCAGAAGGCGAGTTTTCTGGATGTTGGCAAACGGGCATGAGAAGGAGCATCGTTCCCTGCTGGAGATCCTTTACTAAAACCCTGGAAAGCCACCTCTTCTTCGTTTTGCTTTTCTGTCTAAGGCTCTTTTGGAGTGGAATGAATTCAGCTAATGTGCACAGAGTTTAGATGAAATCTGGGTTGACCTTAAGGCTGCTGTCTCTCATGCCACTGCGGAATTGGGGGTTCGCAACAACTTTGACAAATTTCTGCAAGAGCTGGCAGATCATCCACTCTTCCCTGAAGCAAAGCAGGTTAACATTGAAAAGTTGCGTCAAGTGCCTAGGTTTGTAGAAAAAAAAATTAATTAGAAGATGAGTTCCGCAGCAATAGCTTTGAAGATGGTAGCCAACACTAGGATTTGGGAAGGATATACATAAGAGTGAGTGTGAGGAGAAAGAGCCTTCCCATTTGCTGTTCTAGACCCAGGAAGACTTGCCTTTTCCGCTATCACTTCCGTCATAGAGCTCCGACAGGAGACCTATGAATGCCTTGGCTCTAAGCCGTACGTACCACCGTTCAATGCCGTATTCCGCCGCGCAGAAACTTTTTCTTGTTCTATGGCGTGCTTTTTTTTGAGCCGCATTCATTGCTTTGAGGGATTGGTTGTGAGCAAGGAAGCGTTGAGTTGGGCGCGTAAGGTGTTGGGTGGTGGGTTTTCGATGGATACAGCTTTGATTGCTTTTCACCAGTTTATATAATGAATATTTGTTTATACCCCATTGACATTGATAATTGTAGACAGATGGATAGTGTGCATTGATGGATAGCAATGGTAGTGAAGAGCTTTCCTTTCCTAGGGCCAACCTAGAAAGAAAGATGGTCTCTTTCTTCCTTCTCCTATTCCTGTCCTTCCTGCTGCAGTTGATGGAGAAGCATTGAGCAAGGCAAGGAGTCAAGACATTGTTAGCTAAAATCTCTGCCCTTAGTATCTTCCTCCGCTCTGCATAGCAGTGCATTGAGGGAGCTGCAGTGGAGTTAGTAAAGGTATATGCTGGGCAGTTACAAGGCAATACCACTAGGGAAGCTGATCAAGCATATGTTTTTGACGATCGATAAAGAGGGGGTTGCTAATGATGAAATATACGAAAAAGGGCCTCGAGGTATCCCGGAACCCTTCCTCCCTCACAGGACGAGCGAAACCTGTACAGTAGTTGCCGATTGACTTGGTATTCTCGACGAAGCCTATATATATACCCACATAAAGTGGAGAGACCCCTTAAAGCAACAAGCGAGAATGGCTAGGTTGATAGCTGGGTTAAAGAAAAGGCGAGTATGAAAAGACGTATCGCGTAACCGTCCCTGTAAGCTGCCTCATTGTTTCTTGATCTATGAACCGACTTTATGAAAAAATCCGTCTTTCGGCTGAAAAACAGTGTGACTGTTGGGTCTGGATAAGCAGGACCTCTTGGTTCGGGGGAAACCGGAGATGTTGGCTAAGAAAGCTAAGCAGGCAAGTACAAGACGGACAAAATGCACATACAAATTGGCATGATCCCTCTCCCTCTCTCTTTGGCTAGTTGGCTAGTTGCGCGATAAGCGGGAAAGCATACCAGGCAGGGAAAGAAAGGCTCTCGATCTCCTGTAAGGCCAACCCTCAACGGCGAGCTCACCAGGCAATGCTATAAGTCCGATAGAAGTCCAAGGTTTCGTCTACTACGGACCAGGAAGCTCTTGGAGGAGCTAACACGAAATGAGAAATACATTCGATTACGGCAACTAATAGATAGCGAACTTTTTGGTAGAAACTGAATGATCCCTTGGCTCGGGCAAGAAAAGGAAAAGGTAGTCGTACTCTTACCTTTTCCTAAGGACGATAGGAAAGTTTGAGCTGAAAGATTGAATCACACCGGGTAAGAAAGGCGGGCTTAGCAGGTTTCTCCAAACGTATAAACCAAAATCAGAAGCAACCGGTCCTGAAGAGGATACCGATACGCATACATTATCGCATGGAAGAACCTAGCTGAACCGGATCAAGGGTCCTAACCGAGTCCTACTGACCTTCTTTGGCTGGCTGGCCCCCGCCCCTTGCAACGAGGGCAACCCGTACGTGCTTTTTCCTTTCGTTTAGCGAGATAGCTTGCCAGCTCTTTCGGCTCATAGCAGCATTATTCAAAGCGGAATCCTCATCCTGAGTCGAGTCCGCATTGCCATACGAATCGACATCGGCCAAACCAAGAGCTCCTATTTTTTCTTTAACGAAAACGGATCTAACAGTTTCGAGAAAACCAACCTCTTTTAAAGAAGGAGTCGCTCTGCCTTGATCACCGTGGACATACGCAGCTCCCGCTTTACCTTCGCCTACCGTGAAAAGGAGAGTTCCCTCACGATAGGCCCTCCCAGCTCCCGAACGTCTTTCTATCAAAAGAGAGAGGTACAGAATAGTACAACAAACCAACAACTGCGACAAGAATGGACTGACTCATAAGATGGGCGGTCAGGGAAGCGATTTCATTTGTGTTATCTGCCAAGGAAATGATAAAGGAATTCTCTATACACGGCTGAGAGATGACCGTATTGTTGCACATCCTGAATAAAGTACCGTAGGAAAGCTTCTAACAGAAGCTTTTGAAAATGAAAGCGTGTAGAACTCAGATCCGTCGACTTTCTCTTCGATAAAGTCGTAAACTTCGGATCTTATGTTCCTTTCGTCAAAGGGTGACTGAGAGAGAATTTGGGCCTGGCGTGCATCCGGTTCGGTCAACAATAAGGTACAAAGCGGATTTCAAAAATGGGCTTGAAGTTCCATTATCGTTAGGTCGAAGATCTCTACTAGGTTTAGTGCACTTTGGTAGTTGCGAATGTTGCCGTAATCGAATGTATTTCTCATTCGACATTCTCTCTTACCAAGCTCTCGTACTCGCCAGGGTTGAGGAGGCAGTCCGTGAGCTAATTGGGCTTCGAGATTGCGTATACGCGAAAAGAGCTCGCTTTCTACTTTCTACCTCGGCGTTTTGTGCCCGGTTCTGGTTCAGGAAAGGGTCTTATCTCTTTCATTGGAGCACATTGATGCCGAAGGAGTCTTCGGAACCGGTGGAGAGGCTATGATGATTGAAGGCTATTCAAATAGCATGACTGATACCACAAAGAAAGGGGTATCTAAGTCACACCAGTGGAATAGCTTTTTAAGAATAATTCTCTCGATATATGATACCAAAAACCTGCCTTATGACTGATAAGGTAAGGGGTTTCAAAAGAAAAAATAAAATGACAATTCTACGTGTGATAGAAAAAAATGGAGATCTTCTTTTTTTTTCAGTGTGCGCGGTTCGCCTGCCTTCCTGACCACGGATAGGCTACGGGGCTTTGCACTTCGGCCCCTGAGAATACCACATCAAGGTGACAGGATTCGAACCTATGGCCCTCTGTACCCAAAACAGATGCGCTGACCAGACTGCGCTACACCTCGTCTCACCCCCCCGGAGCATATAGATCCACCCAATCGATGAACACTCAAACCAAACTCGCCCATCCTTTTGGGCACAGGGACGCGAGAACCAATCCGAGTAATCAACAGCTTTTTTTATAAAATCTACCTCGCCAAAAAGCCGTCTCGTGCAGGAGCGAAGCTGCTTTACCGAGTTTACGAGGTGAAGGAGCGCTCACATTGTTTTTTGCTTCCTCTTTCATTTTCATTTCCAAATCCGGCTCGCTCCCGGCTACGTGTCCTTTGGACCCTTTGCTTAGAAGTGGATTCGAACCACTGACACAAGGATTTTCAGTCCTTTGCTCTAACCAGCTGAGCTACCTGAACCACTTTCCTAAAGTCTGTTTTCTTCAAAGAATACGCCCTACCTTACCACTTGACTAGTAAGGGAAAAGCCCTTTACTCAAATAAATAGTTAGGGCTTTCTTTTTTCGCTTGTTCGTCAAGCTTTCGAGCAGCTCTTTCAACTGCCGCCTAATCTCCCAACATGCTCAAAAACCGAGAGCCGCCCAGGGACTGGACAACCGGAGGGAGCTTGCTTCTCGAAAGAAGATAGGCCGGTCAAACAAAAACAAGGCGCAACGGGCTCTCCCTCCGCTCCTAGTCACTAAGTTGTGCTATTCTGTCCTCGGGGGGACTCCACCAAGAGGTTCTTTCTCTCACGTAATTTCGCCCGTTCCACTTCTGTGCCGGAGGAAATGGGATTCGAACCCATGATACAATCTTCTTGTATGTCGATTTAGCAAACCAATGCCTTTAGCCACTCAGCCATACCTCCAACTTGTTGATCGGAATTTGAGCCCTTCGGGCTATCTGATCCGATCAACTGCGTAAGCCGTAGCGCGCTAGCGCTAGCGCGCGTACTCTTCCTCGAGATATATGAGCGAGACTCTATACAGATCTATGGATCTCCCCAGCATCAAAGCGAGACTCCATCCAAATCTGCCACTCGTTTGGCGACGCCTTCTTTTCTATGAACACCCCACCACTGAATGATGAACTTTGCCAGTCTTCGCCTCCGACCCGACCTGGAGAGAACACAGGGTAAGGGCTTGGCCCGCCTGAATAGAATTCATATCTCCTTCGTCTGGTCGAGAAGGGAGAAAGCCCGGGGAACAGGACTGTGACTCTTCTATTACATTACGGAGGAGTCAATTCTCGTCATGATCGATCCATGTCCTACCGTAGTGCCCGGAGAACCAGGCTTGCTTAGCAACCAAAGCTAGCTTACTAAGGCGAAGGCTCTTTTTGTTGATTGCACTAGTTAGCCAGTCAATCCACCGTTTTCTTGCTTGGTGCGCTAGTGCGCCTGACTTAGTCGTAGGCGTTTTCTTCGCTGGGTTAGATTCCCGATCCACCAACTATCTGAAATGTTGGCAAACAGGGCTTCATCATCCAGAAAGATGGACGGCACTCCAGACCAAACAATACCTGCCAGAGATTGAGCTCGACTCGAGAGATGGAGACATAAAGGTGCGATAAAGTCCTCGGTGGCTGAGTCTCTCGATATTGAGTCGACCCCGCTCCGAGCAAGCATCGAAGGAATTAATCCAATGCTGGTCCGGGTAGGAAGAAAGGAATTGAACCCAGATAAAGCCTGTTACCTGTTGCCGATCCGATTACCGATTCATAGGATTAACCAGAAGAGAAGGAAGGCCACAAACAAGAGCATCTTTTTAAGATATCCCACAATTAGAGCTATTAGCTTAGCTGGAGTTTTGCTTGGCCGGCTGAGTACGGAACGCTAGCTTTCTCTACTTTAACACTTCGTTCACTGCTGGCCCGGAGTAAGACATGCCACCTTAATGCACGGGACAGTGTGAAGGATTTTCACTCTTACTGAACCGGCCTTCGGAACGAAAGCTGGCAACATGAGTATGCTACTTCCTGCGAGAATGCATTCTAATGGTTTGTCATGTTCCTACTCCCTCCCTGCGATAATGGCCCCCCCTACTAAAGACTACGCTCGGAAAGTCGGTGATAAGCAAGAAGATCAGAATAAGCAAGAAGAAAAGAGAAGTCCCGAGAAGTACTTCACTTAGCCTTTCTATAGTTGTTCTTCCCCTCCTTCCTCACTACGCTTCGCTTGACTTGAGTTGGGAAGAGTCATATTCATATTCCTATTAAAAAACTCCCCGTAATGCTTGTATTCCCTTACTGAACGGAAGGAACGGTTCCCCTACTCGCTTGCTAATGGACTATAGCCAGAACGAAGGCACGGATTATATACCAAGTCTTTCCTATTCGACGTTTCTCGCAGTTGTCAGCTCCTTAGCTTTGGTTTTTTCTCCTTTACCCTTTCTTTATCTAATAATAATGAAGGGGCTTTTTGTGTTCGGGCTTTCGAGTTGGATATCACCATATACTAGTGCTAGTGCGGGTTCAAGCCTCGATGGGAGAGGAAGAGATCAAATAGGGCATTCCAGGTCTTACAGTGCATTCATGCAGCAAGATTCAGATTGAATGGACATAGAGGGAACGGGGTCTAGTTCCGTTTTCAGGGTTCAAGCCTCGAAATCGAAAAAGGCTTAGGCATTTCCTAGCAACACAAGGCAGGCTAGAAAGGCGAGAGGAGCTATAGTAGCTACATGAAACCAAGTCGTTCTTTCTAGAATACTTGCTGGCATGCGAGACGAGACTGGAACCAAGGCCAAGGGCAGGAACTCCACCAACAGGAACCCTATCATCAACCAATAGGCCAGGAGCGGAAACGGAAGCCGAGGAGCTCTCATAAGAATCCAACTAGAAAGCGGTTCTTGCTCAGGTTTCAGGGAATCCCTAAAAAGCCCAGGTCAAGACTAGACTAAGAGTAGGTGTGGTTGCAACCAATCCAATAGTGCTTCTTACGGAGAAGTGTTTCAAGTCATTCGATTAAGGACACTAGCTACCCTTTTCTGGATTTGTGACGGGAGGCAGGAAACTCCGTCTATACCACAGCTTGAGACGAGACCCGGGAGGCAGCGAGCGTAGTTTACGGAGCGGGAGTCATAGTTCCAATAGCGAAGGAATTAGAACTATTGGCGGCCGCGAAGGATACGGAGCGTTTAGGCTAATGGTACTACTAGTCAACTACACTCGCGGACGATTTATGCGCTGACTGAACTTGCTTCGTAGACAAGGCTCGTTCCGTAGCATGCTTCGGGCGAAGCCGGGGTCCGATTCCCTTGACCCCAAAATCTAGTTTTTATTCAAATCCCGACTCAACCCCTCACCCTGCCTGTACCACAACCACTCATTATCCCTTACCAACCACCTTCCGTCTACAATCTGGATAAAGTCCCTTGGAATTAAGAAAAAAGATACGGAGAAGAGAGAAAGGAAAAGGGAAGGAAAATACTGATGCTTTTCTCAAGGCAATCGGAATAGAATGTGGCCGAACAGCTTAGCAAAGTCCCTGCCCAAATTTAGATCTTAGGTCTTCTTTTAACTTCAGAGCACCACCGAGAACAAATGATGGAAATATTTCGGAATGCACATGTCACCCCAGACATTTCACCCGAGAGATTGGCCAGGTTAGTGGGACAGATTTTGGCTCTGCTTCAACCTCGTGAGAGGTGATTGTACCAGTAGCAAAAGAGATCTCAGTCTCAAGAGGTACCATATCATATGTGTAACGAAAACGGACATGACACAGCAAGTTGCTAGTATAACTTGCTCACACAGGGGTCTGAAAGCTTTTCAGTCAAGACTGGTCGGGGCTCTGGAGAGGAAGAATCTACATCGATCACGATGCGAGCAACAAGGTAATGGTGTCCTCGACCAAGCCGAAAGACAGATCTCATCACAGCACTTGCTTTCCCTTTTCTATCGAGACTTAGAAGTAGGGCGAGCAAAAAAGAGGGAATTCTCTAATCCGATAGCCTTACAACAAAGAAGCTTGCTTAACGCACTAGCTTTGAGTTCCGACTTAAAAGCTCTTAGAAGTTCAAAACCAAAAGACAAAGTGTATCGCTCTCACGCTCGTCAGTAAAGTCAATTATTCGCCTTTTATAAACGAGTGTTGTGTACTAATAGACTTGCTTGCTTACCGTAACCGCAAAGAAAGAAAGAACGGTTCTATTTATTTATCCTTATCCATAACCATAAGGGCTGGAGCGCCTTTCGAACGGTATAAGTTACGACTTCGCTTCCGAAAAGAGAGATTTTACTCTGATTCACCAGCATCCACTACCGGAAGGAATTTCTTCACTTACCGCCTGCTCTTATTCCCCTTATTCCCATAGTTGAGCCCGGAAACAAGAACTTTCTTTCTCTCATGCCCTTTACCTTAAGCCTGACAAATCTCGAATGTTTCACTTGCCCTACCGCTTTCATTGCCCGTAAAGACTCGAGATCTACAGCCGCCTTCTCTTTCCTTTTCATTACAAACAAAGTGATCCGCTTGAATAACTAATAAGGCGGAAAGGAGTCTCGGTATTCGTTCTGACTTCCGCTCGCAAAGGAACAAGATCCGGATTTTACTAGGGCGAGCGCTGTTTACTATGCGAGTGGAGAGATTGTTGCGAGCTAATAGCGAGTGGACTTTGCCCCTCCCTTTCTTTAGACTTGCAGTAAAACGGAACAAGTTTACTCAGCTTGCACTTGAGCTTGAAGCCTTTTTTTTAATCCTAAAGTAGCATAAAAAAATCCCCAAAGCTACAAGAAAGACGAGACTACAACCGCTACTTGCCCAATAGTACAGCGCCTTCCTCCCTGACTTTACTTTCCTAGCTACCAAGCCCCTCTTCAAACCCTTGCCAGAAGGACGAAAGGAAAGATTCTCTGTGATACCGCTTGAATAACGATAATCGGAGTGAAAAGCCTTAAAGAGAAAGCTTTAGCAACGGTAGGAGTTACTACTTACGCCAGCACCTGACGAGCTTACCAGAACCTTCTCCCGCAACAAGAAGAGTTTGACTTAGACAAGTTCATGATATGAAGAGCCTTTAGATGAAGAACGCTCTACTAATACAAGTCAAGGAGAGGAAAGGCCAAGATCCGAACTTGACGTCCCAAGGAGTCTCTGTTCATCTTCGTTCAAGGCAGGACACATTTTACCCCAATGTTACAGTGGCTCTAGCTAAGGCTGCCAGCGGTCTAGATAAGACGCTGCGCAGGACTCTCAATTGAGATAAGCTATGACTCTCCAACAAGGACTACCTACAAGGGCAGCAACAACAACCCAGCCCGAAAGACAAAGTCTATGGCCAGAACTCAGAAGGCGGCGGAAGATCGTTCGAAAGCGAGTAGCTAAGACCCCGATTCGGGGAAAGCATCCAAAGAACAAGGTAGAAAGAAAGACAGGATGGCGTTGAAAGTTTATAAGCCAAGCCAAAGGACGGCGACAAGGAAGATGGCAGGCAGCCATTAAGAAGAAGATGGCCAGTATACTGAAAGACAGACTGAAGTAAGGAACGCAAGCCCCAGGACCAGGAAAGTCTAGGTGGAGGAAAGCTAAAAAAAGAGAATGAGTGCACGGATGCAACGCCATACGTATTATGAAAGGTAGGTATAGTTGAGGGGTTGTTGCATAAAGCCTCGATAAAGTCTCTTACAGAGAGTCGTCTTAATCCCTCCATACTATGTTCCGAGTTTACCCAACTATGACTTAACGAGAGTCGAGACAGCCTTGTCTTCGGGTGTGCTTCATCTCATATATATGCCCGCTTCGTAATTGAATGTCAGCCTTTCATTGGGTGTCCGATGAGACCAGAGTCGAACCTAACCGTTGAGCCCGAGGGTTGTGTATGTACCCCACTGGGTAGAACAAAGGGTCGTAGTTAAGCATACAAAGAAAAGGGATAGTTGCCTTCGAGCGGGTAGAGGGTCAACCCGGCTAGCACGCTAACTATAACATTCAACCACCAAGATCCAGAAAAAAAGAGAGGGTCGAAGGCTCGAGCGAGGAAGGGTGGCGAAGGAAACCTATAATTAGAATGTGGGTATCCAGACTCGAGAAAGCAGGAAAAGCCATTCCAGGAAGATCGATAACAGAAGACCGGATAACATTGAAGTATGAGCGCAGGCTTTTAGACTGCTGCGAAAGCGAGCCAGCAGCTGGAGGATCTGAAAGGTAGGCCGGTCGAATGAGGGAGAGCCAAGCCAGAGTCTCAATAAGAAGACTACGTCTTAAAAAGGATGGAAGGGTGGGGGATCCTGTGTGACCATTAAAATCGTTGTCATTCCAGTACATAGAAAGACGATGGAAGTCATTCCATAGGTTCGTTTCTTTCTCCCATTATTTCAATGCCCGGTTAGAACAGCTAAGCCCGCCTCGATTCTATTCGTATATATTATCAAGTCTGCACGTCACCTTTACCGTTTGCCATTTAAGGAGGAGGGAGTCTTGGAGCTATGAGTCGACGAGAAGAAACTATTCCCTCTGTGTCCCAATACCTTATTCCCTCCGAAAGAAAATGCTAATGCCAACTATACTTTTTAGCACTAATGTAGCTAAATGAGAAAGCCTCTCTCTTAGGGCTCGCCCGGGATCTAAGCGGATTGAAGTTAAGAAACGACTCCCTGCAGGCCAACGAAAGCTGTCAGTTGTGGACATGACTACTATTTAGCTAGGGGGAACTAACTGTCTAAGATAGTGGCCGTCCAAAAGAGGGAATAAAGAGATAGGAATAGGAAAGGTCCGGAGATGATTTCCTATATGTACTCTCCGATTCTCATTTCCTTCATCATCTTTTTGCACTTTCTTTGTGGTACCTTTTCGTTGTCCTTCATTTTGAGTCATCATTCCGCTTTTCTTTCTTATTACTTTTCTTGACTTGTCTTGGTGAATCAACCAGAACCCAATGAATAATGCGGGTCTTCGTTCAACTATTTCACGGGACTTTTAGGTAAGATGAAAAGCAGCAAGCCCATAGCATAGGAAGTTGTAGCTCAGTCTATCTTTCTGCCCAGAATGAATGCCCAACGGAACCTACTCCACTGAATCGAGGTACTTTCTCGTTTTTGGCATAAAGCCCAACAATTGCTTAACGAATGTATCTAAGGCTATCAGATATACCGATTTGCTTCAGTGAAAAATTAGGCCGAAAAGTCTTCAGCTTGAAGCTGAAGGAACTTATTGTACCCTATTTGAAAACTGTAGGATAGCAGACCCATATGAGTCCAACGATTTTCGCTGAACCGTCAAAGCCAGGCCAAAAATAGGAGTAAATAAGATAAGGAGTAAGGATTTTTTAGATGTACAAACAAAGACAGTTGCAGCTTCTGATCTATCTTATTCCGAAGAAAGCCTGAGGGCACTTTCCTAGCAGCTCTTGCACATGATCTTTTGACTCCGCTTCCTTCCTTATTTCACTTCTGCTTTAGGGACAACCTATTTCATGGGTTTCTCACCCTCGAGTACAGAGCTCTTTCCTTTCGGATCTTGCTTTCACCCCCTAACATTGAAGACTTACATTCGTAGTCTACTTTGCTTGAAGTGCCCGTTTTTAGCCTAGTATGTAGACGGAATCGCTTTCCAATTAAGAGGAGTTGCTCTGTCATTAGCTAGCCCTCGGAGTACCTTTGTTTTGTCTAGCCCAGGTTTCTAAGATGATTTCCTCTGGGATGACGGAAAGAGATCGAAGCTCTCTCTTCTGACGATGGTTGGAGTTGACGTCAGTCAAAGTCACTTGCTAAATAAGAAATGTTCAGACCTTCGCTTGATGAAGCCTATCGGAAAAGACAAAACGAGGATGATCGTCTGATTGTACCCGATCCTTTCTTATCTGGCTATTTGAAATCAGACTCTCTTGAAACGGGCCAGCTAACCACTCGCTTAAGTGTCAAATGGTTTTTTCGAGTGCATTTAATCAATCGATCCTTGGTTTACGTGTGTAGGATGACTCCCCTCTGGTGAAGTGAAGGGATCATTTTCAAAAGCCGAAGGCAAAATGCCAGTCAAAGAAAACGGACTAGCCAAAGGGCCGGAAAAAGCGAAAAAAAAAGGGGGGAAGTCGTTGGATTGTTCGCTTTGAGAGGATGCCTTTTTTATCCTTATGTGGTACTCGACCGGCTATACTTTGATTACTTTTTTTTTTTCCGTCTTTCTTTTCTTATCAGCCTTTTTCTTTGTTTGGCGAAGGGAGCTTGAAGACATTTTTGTTTGATTTGCTTTCTTAAGCGGATCCGCTGACCCGAGTGCTTGCCTAAGCCCTTTGCATCTGTTTCCAGCTTGATTGATATGGACCCGGGCCTGAGATTGTCATACCACTCGTAGGCAGGACCGTCGAAGGAAAGGGGAAATTGTCTCAATGGCAAAGACCCATTTTGTGGTAGTGTCCCGGCAAGCGGTAATGAAATGAGATAAGTGTCTTTTAGGGCAACCTCTCCCATCAAACATAGAAAATGGTGGGATTTGGTACCCTGGTGGATAAGGAACGGTTTCATGATATGGAGGATATGGACTGCGATAAGGCTGGATTGTTCCTGCATTCTTTGGGTTTTTTAAACGGAGTTTTTCAAAAAATTCTTCCTTAGTTTAGTGACAAACTGTGCGGAAGTAGATGGACCTGCCTGAGCTGGTGGAGGTGCTGTTGCTTGTGCAGCTGGAATCTCAGGCGGAAAAGCGGGAGGTGCAGAAGTGAAAGGAGTGGAGGTAGCTATCAGTGCTTCCAGAGCAGCCAACTCAGTTCTTTTTTATACCAAAATTTCTTCCAATTTCGGGGGCCGATAGACTGCATTTAATTGGGTTTTGGGGGCTGCAATCTCGGCGGCGTCCCTTTGTGCTAGAATCTCATTTTGTTGGGCCAAGGCTGCCCTAATTTCCGTCAGTTGTTCTTCCACTGTCTGTATGACGGAAGAGACGTCGAGATGAATCGGTCGTAGTCATTGCGGGTAATACTCCGAGCCCACGTTGTGAAGGGAATGAGCTAGCTGAAGCTTCAGACGATTCTGACGGAGACCTCGGTTAGGAGACTGAGTCCTCTTCTGACGGGGCCGGACTCCGACTCCTTTCTTTGGGGAGAATTTGTGATATGGATCAATCAAGGCTCCTAGCCTGGAATTCTTGAAGGATGCAGGATCACTTCCTTCCTTGCTGGGGTGGATTTTGGTTGAAAGATTTTTATTTTCGGTGGCAAAGGCATTTGAGCCGGGGCTTGTCTCTGGGAACGAGTGACCCGCGAAGGCAAATTCTCAGTGACTTGGGCTGATGAAATTGGATCATGGGAAGATTGTGTAGATGAAGGAGAAGGCTTTCCCCTTTAGGATTTTTTATAGCAGCTCGTAATATGGGGAACCTAACAGACAAAACAAGGAAATGAAAAAAGGGAAGCCCTTTAAAGAAGCTTTGTTGAGTGAATAGGCTAGCTATTAGCCAAAGGTTACCGGCAACTCTATTCCCGACTACACAACGTTAACCCTTGCTTGGTCGGTTTTGAGATGCATATGAATCAGAAAAGAGCGGGATGCTATGTTTTAAAAGGAGGATGGCAATTGAATTGGCTTCAAAGTCTACAGGTATAAGCTTTCGATGGAAGCGCTAGGCAAAGCTGTAACAGAACACAGGTTGAGTAGCAGATCCAAAAAAAGTAATATACACTAAAGAGTATCAAAAAGGGGGGGGGTACTTTTTTTCTAAAGCTCCAAAGATACGCCAAAAATGATCGTTATAATGACTTAATATATCCACAAATTGATTCGAAATCCTATCGTTAACCAAAGCAAACCGGTCCCTAAAAAGCTGTAAGGTAATACTGAATCCTCAGTAAGAGTACTTAGAGAATAAGATAAACCAAGTTCTTTACTTAAAAAAGAAAACCTATCTAAGGTAGAAGGTGTAAAGACGTAATCTTGGTATATGAAATCCTCTGGATTTTGAAAGCGAAAACCAAAACCCATTGTCATGTTATGCGACTGGAATGAGGGATCCAGATAAATGTGAGGAATTCTAGGTCTTTCTTCACTCACTAATAGGCCGGCTACACAAATAATGTGTACAACTGCGTATAAAACGATAAATGCTACTACGATAACTAGTAGACGATGCTTGACTCGTTGAGCTACCATCAGTATTGTCCACCAATGTTTCTTCGTCGAAGTTCTTAAATAAGATTTTGACGCAATTGATCACGGATAAAGAAAAAGTCTGTTTAAATCGTATGCGCTGCCTGCATTCCTTCATAGAATATTGATATTGTGTGACTATCTCTTTTTAAACTATACTCAGCCATGAGCGGTCCTCGGTTTCGTTTAACCAGGACCTCTCATAGCAGGAGCTATAGTTTAAAATTTAATTATGTGTCCAGGGTAGCGACAACTGAATACTTTCAGGGAAAACCAAGGTTATACCTCCAAAAATAATAGAAAAAAGGGAACGCAATGCCAATTCATGGTTGAAACTCTCATTAAAAGATCAATTACATCCTGATCCTGAAAAAGTGGGAGAACTTCCAGCTCCATCTTTCCGAGAGGCTTCTCCATGGGGACCACTGAGCGATCATAGTATAACTCTTCAATAGGAGATTCATAAGCGAATCGCTTTCGAGGCCTCTCGGATTGCCCATTCATGAAATAAGGTGCAGGAGTTCTTTGCATCCGTAGAGGAGGCTCATCCATGATTGGGAATCGGAATGTGGGTACTTGACTGGATGCCCCTCCATTGATCTTGGCTTGCTTCATTGCATTCATGAATTCTTTGTTTGATTCTTCGGGCTTCTTCCGATCCGCTTGACATCATTTCCCTCTACTCAAAGTATTCCGAAGTATGTTCCTCCTTTCGTGGTTCTTCAGGTGCATTATTAACCGAGCTCGGGGGCAATGCGTCTTTCCCATTGATCACCATGACTTGTCCTATCGCTTCGGAGATTTTTATCTCATCCCCTCTTAGTTTTTAGTAGGGGGACCATTCTGAAAGGTTCTTCTTCTTCTGCTTTTCCCCATCTTACTAATCATAATGAAGGGGCAGGCAATCGGTCAAAGGTATCCCCAAGTCGGAATTCCAGCAAACACCAAGAAGTATCCATTCTTAACACAAAGAAACCGCCGGAGTGGGGGATTGTCCTCCTCACTGACCCCAAAGAGGGTGGCTCTGTCGCTAAGCTGGCCGGCAGAAAGGACACCAAATGCCTAAACAAGACAAAAACCTACTAGATGCTTAACACAAACTTTCCGGTCTTCCCTCTAGCACACGGGGATCGGCCCTACGCACCGGGGACGAAGCGTAGAGGTCACTTTAGCTTGTTGTACCGGAGTGGTTCATCGTCAAAAGAAGAACAATGGGTTGTAGCATTTCCTATAAATTGATCTAGGGGCTTTCTCGTCTAAAGACAGGGGTGAGCTTTTTCACTATACAATGACCACTACGAACGAAGGACCAACGACGATGAAGGAGGAGAAGGAGTAGGAGTAGGAGCTAGCCTGCCCTTTTTTTTAGTTGAGTAGGGGCGGAATCGAAGCGAAGAAATTC